GATTTTGACCTAACGTTTTTGATGAACCAATCCAATGAATACACCCGTAACAAGTCCCTATATGATTTCTGGTGGAATCGGAAAGCACTAAGTACAAGCAAGATACACAGTTGCCCCTTGGAAGTCTCAAGGGAATGTGACTAATGGAATATGTAGGAATAGTAAGACCTATTGTTGCCTTTCATAAACAAAAAGCAGAAAAAAAAAATATACCATCAAGATATATAACTATCTATCACATACTCCTAATTTCCCATCTAAGCCTTACTGTCTCTACTTCTATGAAATGTGAAACAATTGGAAGACACCCTATTACATTCTTGGCGGGGTTACCCCAACGAAAGCACTTTTTTCCACTTTTATTCTATAAAAGCCAATCACCCATACAATATTAATTGAAAACCTGAGCACTCAGAGACTCTCATGAGTTTGTATGGATACAAAGTATCTTCAGTTCTTTCCACAACTCCTAATTGGATTCCCCACCAGCCTACCCAATCTACTTCAAGACTCAGTCAGTAAACACTAGTAGGGTAAGGTAATTAGGAAGTATTTATAGTCCTTCCTAGAACCCCTTCTTGGATCCTAGGAGCAAGGATTTACAGTCTCTTAGGAACCTTCCTTTGGATACACGGATTTACGGTCCCTGACTTTCGTAGTTCTGAATCTCACAATTGAATCTTACTATGGATTTGATTCGATTGATAAATCAAATCAATGGCCTGAACGCATCAGCAATCCGTAATTAAGTGAGTATTTCTTTATTTATATTGGTAATTCATATTGGTATGGTACAGGTTTGGGTCACACCCCGATTTTTGAAGAAATAATTGAAAGTCAACCCCCCGATTCTTAAAATTGGGTATCGACAGTCCCCGCCCCTTACCTCTGCTTCTGCCAGGCAAGAATTTTGTGAGTTCTATTAGTTTAGTAGGGTAAGAAATTCCGAGTCTTTTGTTAATCAGGCGACACCCGGATTTGAACTGGGGAGAAAGGATTTGCAGTCCCCCGCCTTACCACTCGGCCATGCCGCCAAAACGATACAAAATAGATATAGATGGAAATATTCTGGGGAATTGCTGAACCATTTCTTTTTTTTGATTGGATCCTGTTGTTCTCTTAGATTGATTGTATTTCAAAACACACAACACCTAAATAAAAGCTTTCCCCCCTTTTTCTATTGAAAGAGAAAAATGGATTTCCAGTCACAGAATCCAAAATTCAGAGCAAATTGGAAGCATTAATGACTGTGAATTCATGAATGGTTCTTGGGTTTTGATCTCCAATTTGGTTTCCTTAATGACATAAGGAGATCAAATTGATATACGACTAATCAGTCTCAATTCTTTTCCATAATTAATCCTTTTCAATTTCAATTATAACAACAATTATGTGTATATGTAAACCCCAGAACAGAAATTCTTACACGGATACCTAGTCAGGTATCTTATCTACATATTCCTATTAGGAAATCGTCGTGCTTGCATTTTTCATTGAATATATTGAATATAAAATAGAAATTTGGATATAGCACGACCTATGTTGCCTCAAGGGAACTTCGATAAAAGATGGGATATACGGATAGCTAGATAGTTATATCTGCATGTACTTAATAAATATGACTTCTCTTACGCACTTCAATCGTATTCTACTAATTAACAAATGGGTAGAAATATCTTTTCTCTCTGCGAATCATTTTTTGAACAACGGAATCGATGAAATAAATTAAGTGCTAAAATCAAAGTCAACTCTAGACGGTTCCTGATTATTCTGTCTTTATCTCACTCATAGAGAACAGATTCAATTCCGAATCCATTTATGGTACCCAATCTGATCGTAATATCATAAGGTAGAAATTGGATCTATTTTGATATTCTATACAAGACTCCATAAGTCTAAGTGGCAGAATTTTGTTTCCAGGAATGTTTTATCAATTCATTTCCATTTGTATCTGTCGCAAATTCGAATTTGAGTCACATTTTTTTTTATTCCTCCGTTCATACGTATTTAGTACATGTATATATGTATATGGGGTTGGATAAAATTTCATGTTGTTCAAATGAGCAAAATATACATTCCATCGTTGCTAGATCAATCTATATGGTTCAACGAAGAGTGAGCCAATAGTTGGATTTTTTCGATAAACGGAAAACTTAAGATGTTCCGGGATGGAAATGAGGGAATGTATACAATACCAGGGTTTAGTCAGATACAATTTGACGGATTTTGTAGGTTCATTGATCAAGGCTTGATGGAAGAACTTCATAAGTTTCCAAAAATTGAAGATACAGACCAAGAAATTGAATTTCAATTATTTGTGGCAACATATCAATTGGCAGAGCCCTTGATAAAAGAAAGAGATGCTGTGTATGAATCACTCACATACTCTTCTGAATTATATGTATCCGCGGGATTAATTTGGAAAACCGGTAGAGATATGCAAGAACAAACCGTATTTATTGGAAATATTCCTCTAATGAATTCCCTGGGAACCTCTCTA